TCGAACCATAATAATATTATTTGATCAGATCATTGAATCATTTATTTCTCTTGTTTTTCTTGCTGTTGAAATCTCTTCAATTTTTATTTTTACACACGTCGTTTTTTTGGAGGTCTACAGCCATTATGGGGCAAAGGAGTTATATCCCGTACAAAAGTTAATCGTATACCACTTTTGCTAATAGCTCGTAATGCTGCGTCTCTCCCGATACCGGGACCTTTTATCAAGACTTCTGCGCGTTGCATCACTACTGTACGAATAGCGGTTACTGCTGTGGTTTCAGCAGCAAATGGCGACGCTTTTCGTGTACCCCGGAATCCACAATTACCGGCAGAGGACGAAGAAACCACTTGCCCTCGTACATCTGTAACAGTCACAATGGTATTATTAAAACCTGCTTGAACATGAATAACCCCTTTTGGTATTCTACGCGTACTTTTACGTAGACGTCGGGTCCTACGTGAAACCAATTTCAGTCTCGCTTTTGCCATATTTTATCATCTCATAAATATGAGTCAGAGATCGATGGATCTATCCATTTTTGAATATCGGGGCTTTCCCGAGGTTGATTATCCTTGTCTTTGTTTATGCCTTGGGTTGGAACAAATTACTCGAATTCGGCCCTGACGGCGTATTAATCGACATTTTTCACAAATTTTACGAACAGAGGCTCTTATTTTCATATTTGCCGACTTTTCACCTTAATTCTGAATCTACGTCTTGGAAGAAAATAAGTTTCTTGAAATTTGGCATCTCGAATCATATTGAATGAATGTTGAAAATGTTGAAGTTGAAAAAAAAATACCGAAACTTTTGATTCTTATTTTTTGCAAAGTAAAGAATTCGACTAATTGAAGACTCATTGTATTATAATAAACCTAAGTGGTAGCTTTCCCGAAATATAACCGAGAATTAGATCATTATTATCTAAATGAACCCAAAATATATCGTTGAGAACGGATTCTTTAATTCAATTTTCCAGAATCAATTTATGTTTTTCAATTAAACGAAAACCTCTTTTATGCCGGATCCACTTCTTTATTATGGACGATCTAAAACCATAGATGTCGTTTTCAAAGATGAGGTCGTAGATGAGAGACGATATTAGACAACCTGTCCCCTTTCTTTGTCACAAATAGAAAGTTGCGAATTTCATTTGGATATTAGAAGGATTACCATATATAACACAAACATTCGCCACCTATTCTTTCTAATCGAGCCTCTCGGTCTGTCATTAGACCTCGAGAAGTCGAAAGAATTACAATCCCCATCCCGCCTAAAATTCTAGGAATTCGTTGATAGTTAGAATAGATTCGTAGCCCGGGTCGACTGATGCGTTTTAAATTTAAAACTTTTCGATTTCTATAAGGCTCGTTCCGATTCCTTCTATAGCGTAGGGTTAAAACCAAAAAAGATTTGTTGTTTTCGCGATGTTTTCTCACGTTTTCGATAAAACCTTCGCGTAAAAGTATTTTAACAAGACTTTCGCTGAGATTCGTAAATGCTATTCGAACCACTCTTTTTGTATTCATCTCAGCATTTCGTATCGAGGTTAGTATATTAGCAATAGTATCCTTAGCCATAATGAATTAAAGTATTGGTCCCTCCCAATTGTGATATAATCAACATGTTTTTCTTGTTTTTTCTTTGGTTATGACTATGCATTTTTCAAGGTATATGCGCGAGACACAATCTACTAACTGAATCTTAATTGATTTCTTTCAAATAACTCCGCTAAACATAACTATATTCTTTCTGGAATGATATTATGATGGAACTAGATTAGGGTCTCATTTTATAATACTTCGGGAGCTAATGAAACTATTTTAGTAAAATTGAACTGTCTCAATTCCTCTGCAATCGCACCAAAAACTCGAGTGCCTTTTGGATTTCCTTCTTGATCAATGACAACTGCAGCATTGTCATCATAGCGTATTATCATACCGTCGTCGCGTTTGAGTTCTTTACAAGTACGTACAATTACAGCTCTGACCACTTCTGATCTTTCTAGCGACATTTGCGGAACTGCTTCTTTGATCACAGCAACAATAACGTCACCAATATGAGCATATCGACGATTGCTAGCTCCTATGATTCGAATACACATCAATTTGCGAGCCCCGCTGTTATCCGCTACATTCAAATAGGTCTGAGGTTGAATCATATCATTTTTTTGATTATTTTTTTTAGGCAAAGTAAAGGGCGAAGAAAAAAAGAAATATTGTTTGTCCAAAAAACAAAACCTGCACCTGCGATTCGTTTGCCTTTTTCTTTTTCTTTTGCATTTCCAATCCAAATTTTCTCCCGCAAATTTTATCCCGAAAGAATGAATTGAGTTCGTATAGGCATTTTGGACGCTGCTATTGAAATAGCCCTTCTAGCTATATTTTCTGTTACGCCACCGATTTCATAAAGTATTCGACCTGGTTTAACAACAGCTACCCAATATTCAGGCGATCCTTTACCCGAACCCATACGTGTTTCTGCGGCTCTGACTGTAACCGGTTTGTCTGGAAATATACGGACCCATATCTTTCCACCGCGGCGTGCATTTCGTGTCATTGCCCGTCGACCTGCTTCTATTTGTCTAGATGTGATCCAAGAGGGTTCAAGTGCCTGAAGAGCATATTTACCAAAACAAATATCATTACCTCGATAAGAAATTCCCTTCATTCTTCCTCTATGTTGTTTACGGAATCTGGTTCTTTTGGGGTTATAGTTGATGGTTGGGTTTGAATTCCATCGCTACTCCAGAATCGGACGTGAGAGTTTCTTCTCATCCGGCTCCTCGCGAATAAAAAGATTCAAAAATCAGGAATTTTAAGGAAATTTAGATAGAATAGAATTTGAATTCAGATAGACTTGTAGTTCATATGATATCCATCGATTTGATATATATAAGTAATATATCGGAGTATGGAGTTCAGCGAATCGATCTCAAATCTGGTAGTAATTTGTATCTTCTTTCTATCGTATAGTGAAAGACCTAAAAGAAGAATATATATATATATAATATAATTTGATTGGTTTTGATAATCTTAAAATGAATCTTTCTTTTGTTTTCTCCTTGAATTTAACCGCCTTAGCGTCGTTAATTGACCAAAATTTAGTAATCCAAGAAAAGAAAGTTTTCGCGGGCGAATGTTGACTCTTTCAATTCAATTTTGATTTCGGTTGTAGCCAGAATTTCTAACTTTTTCAAATATATGAATTGGTCTCGGGTCCGTTCCGCCATCCAGATCAATGAATCATTATAATTCGTGTTCAATCGAATTTTTGAGATCCACAGGTTCCGTCGTTCTCATCGCTTCTTACTTAATGTTTAGGTCTGAATTCTGCAATGGAGCTCAATGAAAGTTGTGCGTGAGTCAATCTTCTCAGTCTTTATTGACTCGAAGCTCTTGATTTTTTTGTTCTCTGGACGGATTCATTTTAGTATGGATGAATCTGTATTAATGCTTTCTTACATTGCCCTTTTTATGAGATGGCTCATAGACCTTACATATTCCATATTGGAATTAGCTAGCATCAATCGTCGTTTTCTTTCTTTCTCTCATCCTTCCATTTATCCACACCCTTATTTTCTTTTCTCTATTTTGATTCACAACTTAGAATCTGATTTTTGTTTTTATTTAGGCAAAAGGTTTCAGTTGCTACAAGAATATGACTGATCTGTCATATCTTGACTGGTTCTTTGGATCCAGATAATGTGAAGTGATGAATTGGGTATTTTTCTAGAGTTATTAGTTTTGACTATCAGTGGCTTTTTTTACTAACCCCAAAAAACCAACGAGTCACACACTAAGCATAGCAATTATATCAAGCATTCAATTGAATTTTTATTAAACCCGATAGACTTACGAAGAATTATGAATTCCAGAAATTTTTTGGTTTTGGATTGAACAGAAAAAGAAGAAATGTCTTTCTCGTTTTTTAGTACATTACCAACTAGAAGGGAAGGTCCAGTCAAAGTTTCTTATTCTCCATCAATAAATATCCAAATTTTAATGCCTAATATCCCAGAAATAGTTCGAACTGGATAGGAACAATAATCGATTTTCGCTTGAATGGTTTGTAGGGGAACTCTACCTTCTCGGATCCACTCAACCCGCGCAATTTCTTTTCCGTCAATACGTCCTGCAATTTGTACTCGAATTCCTTTTGTATTTGCTTGTTCAGTTAATTCAATTGCTTTTTTCATTGCTTTTCGAAATGAAACTCTATTCTTTAATTGGTCGGCTATAAATTCTGCAAGAATAGTAGAATTTCTATAAGGCTTTGCAATTCTTATGATAGCAAGGTTAAATTTTCGGTTCACACAATAAAATTCTTTTTGTAAATTTCTCTGTAATTCTTCGATTTCTTGCGGTCGCTTTTCGTTAAATAATTTTTGGGATGCTGTATAGATTTTAATTTTGATTACATCGATTTGTTTTTGAATCTCTATACGTGTAATTCCTTCGACGACGGAGTAGATTTTCATCTTTTTTTGTATATAATTTTTGATATAATCTCTTATTTTTGCATCTTCTTGTAAATTTTCCGAATACTTTTTTGGTTGTGCAAACCAAAGGGAATAATGACTTTGGGTTGTACCAAGTCTGAAACCAAGTGGATTTATTTTTTGTCCCATGCTCCCCCATTATTATAGATATCGTGCTCTTCTCTAGTTCTATACTGATTTTTCCCTTTCGTTTTTTTTAACTCTTGCATAGAGTCTCTTTCAAAAAATTTCTCTGGCTTGAACCAGAATGTCTCTTCATATTCACTTATGGAGATATCTTTCATTACAATCATTATATGGCAGGTCGGTTTTTTTATCCGATAACTACGTCCTCGCGCTCGAAGTTTTAGTCGCTTCATAGTAGTACCCCCGTTGACTTCAGCTTTACTAATGACTAAATCTGCTTCGTTAGAACCAAGAAGGGAACGAGCATTTGCTGCTGCAGAATAAACTACTTTAAAAATGGGATAACATGCTCGATAAGGCATGAGTTCTA